TAATGGTAAAATGATAATGATTCCAGTCATTTAAATTTAACACTTAAAGGGGATGGATTTATTGTATATAAAATTTTATATATATATAAGAATATTAGGCATAATAAGTTCTATATGATATTTATTAATATATTAGAAATTTATTATATACAAGAATATACTGAATGTGTAGCCCTATAGAAATTAAGGCACAAATATAAATTATTAATATACTATTATATGTATGAATTTAATAGTTAATAACCTTTATTTAATAAGATTTTATTAATTAATAAGAGATTTATTTGTAAATATGCATTGAATGATAATTTTCCTTTTTTTTGAAAAGAAAAAAAAAAAAGGAAAATTATTATATGTTAATTGTAAAGAAATTATTAAAGATGACCCAGTCATTTAAATTTAACACTTAAAGATTATGGGCTGGATAATTTTTTTTTCAATCGGGGGAAACACCCCCCGATTGAGTTGAACCATTATTCTAATAGTATATTGGATTAGAATGTATTTCTATTATAAAAATTAGTATATTGTTCCAATAAATATTTTTTTTATTAAAAAGTTTTATTCTTGCTGATTTATTTATTATTAAATTATTTTAATGTATATGATTCTAAATGGTTAAAATGCAGTGAGTAATATTATACAATTAAAATGATTGGATATAGTAATTTTTTTTAGTATTGGTAAAATGCGTGCCAGCTGCCGCGGTTAGACGTGGAATACAAGTAAATAAAATTGATTTGAGTTAAATTTATATTTATAATTAAATTTATAATTATTTGGTGAAATATATTAATGTTTAATAATTATTGTTGTGAAGCTTGGAAAAATTAAGTGTAAACTAGGATTAGATACCCTATTATTTGATTTATAGTAATTTTGATTAAAGTAGTAAGAGTTATGGTCTTGAAACTTAAAGAATTTGACGGTATTTCATTTCTTTTTAGAGGAATCTGTTACGTAATTGATAATACACGATTAGTATTACTTAATTTAATTGTTTGTATATCGCCGTCGTAAGAATGTTTAATGATAATTTTAATTTTCTTTTAATTAAATTAAATTATATGTCAGGTCAAGGTGCAGCTAATAATTAAGTGTAAATGGATTACAATAAAATTATTTGTGGATATTGATGATAAATGTCAATTGAAATTGGATTTAATTGTAAATTTTTTTATGTTAAGTTGATATAAGCTCTGAAATGTGTACATATCGCCCGTCACTCTCGTTTAATTCGAGATAAGTCGTAACATAGTAGATTTACTGGAAAGTGAATCTGGATGTCAAAATAAAGCTTAATAGGAAGTATCTCGTTTACATTGAGAAGATTTTGTGCAATTCAAATATTTTGATAATTAGTATTTATTAATAATATTTAATTGAAATAACATTTTTATTTTAGGTAAGTAAAGTTTATTAAAATTGATGATATATTATAGAGTAATAGTACTGTGAAGGAATTTTGAAATACAATGAAATGATTTTTTATGGAAGAAATATAATTGTACCTTTTGTATCAGGGTTTATTAATTAATGATAATATATTTTGGTATCTCGAATTAATTAGAGTTAAGTATTTATGAAATATTATGTGTTAACATAATTTTTAATAATTATTTGGTGATGAAATGTCATTCGTTTATTAAGTTATCTAGTTTTTTGAGATTAAATTTAATTTTGGTATTAATTTTGTTAATAATTTTTATTTATTGTATTAGATGATTATTAATACTTATTATCTTAGGGATAAGCTTGAGATGATTATATTATTGTTTTATTTAAGATTGATATAAGCTTTAAATTAGCTATTATTTTGAGTGTGTAAAAATTATATTTTATGAATTTTTTATTTTAATATATTAATATATCAAAATTATTAAATTAATATGTGGTTTAATGGAATAATGATGAAATTAGTAAATGGAATTTTTATAATTAATATTAATTGTTAATTGAATTTAAGGAATTAGGCAATATAATTGTTCGCCTGTTTATCAAAAACATGTCTTCTTGTTTATATAGGAAGTCGTGCCTGCTCACTGTAAAATAAAGAGCCGCGGTATTTTGACCGTGCAAAGGTAGCATAATCATTAGTTTTTTAATTAAGAACTGGAATGAAGGGTTTGACGAAATAATTACTGTCTTGAAATTATTTATTGAATTTTACTTTTGGGTTAAAAGGCTTAAATTATGATGGGGGACGATAAGACCCTATAGATCTTTATATTTTATTATAAATTAATTGATTTAGTTGTTTCTTTATAATATATAATAAATTATTTGATTGGGGTGATGAGGGAATAATTTAACTTCTCTAAGAATAACATAGATATATGAAATATTTATCTTTTAATAGGAAATTAAGATTAAGATACCTTAGGGATAACAGCGTTATATTATTGGAGAGATCTAATCGATAATAATGATTGCGACCTCGATGTTGGATTAAAATTACTTATGGGTGTAAAAGCTTATGAAGTTGGTCTGTTCGACCATTAAATTTTTACATGATCTGAGTTCAAACCGGTGTGAGCCAGGTTGGTTTCTATCTCTATTTAATAAATTTATTTTAGTACGAAAGGACCAAATAAATTAAATAATTTATTTTGTTGAATTCTTTTACTATATTGGCAGAATAAGTGTAATGAATTTAGAATTCATCTATGTAATAATTACATATAGTATTGGTTGATAATTATTTAGGTACGGTTTGTTTAATTATTTTGTTGGTATTTATTTTAGTAGGGGTGGCATTCTTAACTTTATTAGAACGTAAAATTTTGGGGTTGATTCAAATTCGTAAGGGTCCTAATAAAGTGGGATATGTTGGATTACCTCAACCTTTTGCTGATGCAATTAAATTATTTTGTAAGGAACAGACTTATCCTATAATATCTAATTATATTATATATTTATTATGTCCTGTTTTTAGTTTATTTTTATCTTTATTTTTGTGGGTAATTTATCCTATAGGATATGAACTAATTTCTTTTGATTTAGCTTTAATTTTTTTTTTTTGTTGTACGAGATTAAGTGTATATTCAATAATATTAGCTGGTTGATCTTCTAATTGTAATTATTCCTTATTAGGTGGATTACGATCTGTGGCACAAACTATTTCTTATGAAGTGAGATTAGCTATGGTATTATTAAGTTTTATTTTTTTGGTAGGTGGTTTTAATATGGAATTGTTTTTTAAGTATCAGTGTAATATATGATTTATTTTTTTATGTTTTCCTTTATTTTATTGTTGAATTTCTATTTGTTTAGCGGAGACTAATCGAACTCCTTTTGATTTTTCTGAGGGTGAATCGGAATTAGTATCAGGATTTAATGTTGAATATAGAAGAGGGGGATTTGCATTAATTTTTATATCTGAATATTCTAGAATTTTATTTATAAGAATATTAAGTGCATATCTTTTTATGGGGGGAAATATATTTTCTTTAATTTTTTATTTGATTATTGTTATATTATCTTTTTTAATTGTTTGGGTGCGTGGTACTTTACCTCGATTTCGTTATGATAAATTGATATATTTGGCTTGGAGGAGATATTTACCAGTATCTTTAAATTTTTTTATTATGTTTTTTGGATTATATTTTTATTTATGAATTTAGACTATTTGAGACTTTTTAGGAAATTAAGTTAATAGAATGTTATTCTATCTTTTGTTTTCAAAACAAATGCTTTTTAGCTTATTAACTAATTAATTAATTTATCTCAGATGTAGTATATTATAGAATTAATTAAGAAATATATAAAATATAAAATGGTTAAAATAAGTCCTGTATTAATATAAGGATCTTCTACAGGTCGTGCACCAATTCATGTAAGTATAATAATTGTACAAATGAATATTCAGAATAATAATTGGTTGATAGGATAAAATTGTATGCTTCGAAATTTATTATTATTGATATAAGGGACTGTAAATAGAATAGCAATAGATATTAATAAAGCTGATACACCTCCTAATTTATTAGGGATTGATCGTAAAATTGCATAGGCGAATAGAAAATATCATTCTGGTTGAATATGAATAGGTGTAACTAAAGGATTGGCGGGAATGAAATTATCTGGATCTCCTAATAAATAAGGATTTGTAAGTGATAGTAGAGTTAAAATTAATAGGGTAATTAAGAATCCTATGATATCCTTTATAGTAAAATATGGATGGAATGGAATTTTGTCTAAATTTCTATTAATACCTATAGGATTGGAAGATCCTGTTTGATGAAGAAATAATAGATGAATTATAACAAATGCTGTAATAATAAATGGTAATAGAAAATGGAAAGTGAAAAATCGTGTTAATGTAGCATTGTCTACCGCGAATCCTCCTCAAATTCATTGTACTAAAGTTGAACCAATATAAGGGATTGCTGATATTAAATTGGTAATTACGGTGGCACCTCAAAATGATATTTGACCTCATGGTAAGACGTAACCTATGAATGCTGTGGCTATTGTAAGGAGAAGAATTAATGTACCAATTATTCAAGTATTAACTAAATTAAATGATCTATAATATATTCCTCGTCCTACATGTAAATATAAACAAATAAAAAATATGGAGGCTCCATTTGCATGTAAGGATCGAATAATTCAACCATAATTAACGTCACGACAAATATGAATGATTCTATTAAAGGCTAAATCTACATTTGATGTATAATGTATGGCTAGAAATAGACCAGTTAAAATTTGTACTATTAAACATATTCCTAATAATGATCCGAAATTTCATCATGTGGTAATGTTGGAAGGGGAGGGTAAATCAATTAAGCTTCTATTTATAATTTTTAAGATGGGATGTTGTGTGCGAATGGTTTTGTTCATTAAGATATTTGTCGTAAGGGTCCTTTTTGTATTTGTGTAATATTAACTACAACAATAAGTGTAATTAGTAGATAAATGATAGTTAAGATTGTTAATGACTCATTTGGAAAATTATAAATTTGTCTTAAGGTTTTTTGAGATTCTATATTAATTTCGCCGTATATTTTAATGATAGAATCTCTTTTTATGGGATTAAAGTGTAAATTGAATGAATTAAAAATAAAAATGATAATAAATATTGTTATTCATGATGTAATAATTGATATAATAAATTTTCGTGATATTTTTATTAATTCATTTGATGCTAATGTAGTAATATAAATGAATAAAATTAGTATTCCTCCTAATAGAATTAGAATTATTATATATGAGAATCAAAATGATTGTGAGATAGGGGCTAATATAAATGATAAGCATAGGGTTTGAATAATAATAAGAATAGTTATTCTTAAAGGGTGATTTGAAATTATAATTATAGTATTAAATATAATAATTGATATAAGAATAAAGTTATATATATATATATCAGGAAATAGTTTAAGTAAAATTTTAATTTTGGGGATTAATGATAGGTATTACCTTTTCCTGAAGTTTTAAAAGATGACCTTATTTTTGGTTTACAAGACCAATGATTTATATTTAAACTATTAAAACTAATGTCAACATTTAGTCTTATTATAATATTGATGTTAATATATTTTACTGGATTATGAGTTTATTGTTCTAAACATAAACATTTATTAATTATGTTATTAATATTGGAATATATAGTATTAATTACTTTTATAATGTTTTTAATTTTATTGGGGTTTACAAGTTATGATTTATATTTTTCTATAATTTACTTAGTATTTTCTGTTTGTGAAGGGGCTTTGGGATTAGGAATTTTAGTATCTGTAGTTCGTTGTTATGGTAATGATTATTTACAGTCTTATTGTATTCTTCGATGTTAAAATTTATTATTTATTTATTAATATTGATCCCTATTTCTTTTTTAGGTGTTACTAATTGATGATTGGTTCATTTTATATTAATTCTAATTACATTTATATTTATATTAAAGGTAAATTTTGGGGTTGTAATGTCTTTATTAGGTACTTATATGGGTGTTGATTTATTATCTTATGGATTAATTTTATTGAGATTTTGAATTGTTATATTAATAGTAAGGGCTAGATTAAGAATTTTACGTTCGTATTATTATAATAATATTTTTATGGGGATTGTAGTAATTTTATTAATTATACTACTTATTACTTTTTCTAGATTGAATTTGTTATCTTTTTATATTTTTTTTGAGTCTAGTTTAATTCCAACTTTTATGTTGATTTTAGGTTGAGGATACCAGCCTGAACGTGTTCAGGCTGGTATCTATATATTATTTTATACTTTATTGGGTTCATTACCTTTATTATTAGGATTATTCTTATATTATAATATAAATGGTAATTTAATTATAATTAATAATTGAGGTTTAGAAGTTAATTCTTTTTTGTTTTATTTATGTTTAATTATAGCATTTTTGGTTAGGATACCTATATTTTTGGTACATTTATGATTACCAAAAGCGCATGTTGAGGCTCCTATTTCAGGTTCTATAATTTTGGCTGGTGTATTATTAAAGTTGGGGGGATATGGATTACTACGTATTATAAAGGTTATAATATTAATATGTGTAAATTATAGATATATTTGATTGGGAATTAGATTATTTGGTGGATTTTTAATTAGATTAATCTGTCTTCGTCAGGTTGATATAAAATCTTTAATTGCTTATTCTTCTGTTGCACATATAGGATTAGTAGTGGGAGGTATTATATCTTTAAATTACTGAGGATTTAGTTGTTGTTATACAATAATAATTAGTCATGGCTTATGTTCTTCGGGTTTATTTTGTTTATCAAATATTGTATATGAACGATTAGGAAGTCGTAGAATATTAATTAATAAAGGATTAATAAATATTATACCTTCTTTAAGATTGTGATGATTTTTATTAAGAAGATCTAATATAGCAGCTCCTCCTTCTTTAAATTTAATATCTGAAATTGGATTAATTAATAGTATTGTAGGTTGAAATATTTATAGAATATTTATGATTGCTATAATTTCTTTTTTTGGTTGTGTTTATAGTTTATATTTATATTCTTATAGTCAACATGGTAAATTCCATTCAGGATTTTTTTCTTGTATAAGAATTTCTTGTCGTGAATATTTATTATTAAGTATACATTGAATTCCATTAAATATATTAATTTTGCGAGTTGATTATTTAATACTTTGGTTATACTTAATTAGTTTAATTAGAATATTGATTTGTGGTGTCAATGGTATAATATATTATATTAAGTTATTAATTATAATAAATATATTTGTGAATTATTTTCTTTGATATTATTATTATTATCTATCTTTTTTTTTTATATAGGTTTATTTTGTATTTTAAAAGATTACATTTTATTTTTAGACTTTAATTTAATTAATATTTATGGTAGAAGAATTATTATAACATTATTGATTGATTATAAATCGTTATTGTTTATAAGTTTTGTATTAATTATTTCTTCATTAGTAATTTATTATAGAAAAATGTATATGTTAGGTGATAATAATTTGTCTCGTTTTATTATCATAATTTTGTTGTTTGTTTTATCAATAATTTTTTTGATTTTAAGTCCTAATTTAATTAGAATTTTGCTGGGATGGGATGGATTAGGTTTGGTATCTTATTGTTTAGTTATTTATTTTCATAATGTAAAGTCTTATAATGCGGGTATATTAACTGCTTTGTCTAATCGTATTGGTGATGTAGCATTTTTATTAGCCATTTCATGATCATTAAATTATGGTGGATGAAATTATATTTTCATATTATTAAATAAGGATAATTTTATTGGAATAAATTATATATTGGGTTTAATTATAGTTGCGGGATTAACTAAAAGAGCTCAAATTCCATTTTCTTCTTGATTACCTGCTGCTATAGCTGCTCCCACTCCGGTTTCAGCTTTAGTTCATTCTTCTACTTTAGTAACTGCGGGAGTTTATTTAATAATTCGTTTTGGTAACTTAATTAATAATGGATTATTTTGTACATTATTATTATTTATTGGTGGAATAACGATATTAATAGCTGGATTGGGTGCTAATTTCGAGTATGATTTAAGGAAAATTATTGCATTATCTACGTTGAGTCAGTTAGGATTAATAATAGGTACTATTGGATTAGGTTATTTTGATTTAGCATATTTTCATATATTAATACATGCTTTATTTAAGGCTTTATTATTTTTGTGTGCTGGGTGTATTATTCATTTATTTAATGATACTCAGGACATTCGTAAGATAGGAGGAGTAATATGAGGTATACCTTTAATTTCTGTTTGTTTTTTAGTTTCTAATTTATGTTTATGTGGTATACCTTTTTTGTCTGGATTTTATTCCAAGGATTTAATTTTGGAAATATGTTTGATAAATAATTTTAATTTATATATGTTGATAGTGTTTTTTTTATCTACTGGATTAACGGTATGTTATACATTTCGATTAATTTATTATGTTATTAAAATTGATTATAATTATGGTTCATTATATAATATTAGTATAGAGGAATTGGGATTTTTACTACCAATATTTATGTTAATATTAATGTCTGTAATTGGGGGTTCAATAATATCATGATTGATGTTCCCTACTCCTTACTTAGTAATTTTAAGTATGGAATTTAAAATGCTGGTTTTATTAGTTAGAAGAATTGGGGGTTGAATAGGTTATATATTATCAAATATTAAAAGATATGTGTTGATTATAGATTATAAATTAATAATAACTTTTTTAGGAAGTATATGATTTATACCTTATATTTCAACTAATATTATAATTAAGAATCCATTATGATGTGGTTTATTATTAAGACGAAATTTGGATGGGGGATGAACTGAGGAAATTGGGGCTCAAGGATTATATAATTATATTATTATAGGAAGAAGTATTAATCAATATTTACAGAATAATTTATTTAAGATTTATTTAATAAGATTTTATTTATGATTAATTTTTGTTTTATTATTGAGTAATTAATATCTAAATAGCTTAAGTAGAGTATAACTTTGAAGCTGTTATGGAGATGTAAATCTTTAGATATTAACTAAAACCAAAAAGAGGTATATTATTGTTAATAATATTATTGAATAATTTATTCTAGTTGAGGAAATAGAAGGTTAAAGATAAGCTGCTAACTTATTCTTTTAGCGGTTTAATTCCGTTATTATTTCTTTATTTATATAGTTTAATTAAAACGGTATATTTTCATTATACAAATAATATGATTGTTTATAAATAGAAATGTATTTCATTTATCTTTCAGGTCGAAACTGAATGCTAATAGCTTTCTATTTTGAAATTAATTGATTAATCAATACTTTTTGTATGCAATTCAAATGTTATATTTAACTATAATTCCAATTATTTTATTCAATCTAATGCACCTTGATTTCATTCGTGATATAATCCTAATAAAAGAATAGTTATAAATAATAATAAAGTAGGAATTCATGATGATGGAAATGAAAAGTATTTGGTAATAATAATTGGTATAATTAATGTAATTTCTACATCAAAAATTAAAAAAATTAAGGCAATTAAGAAAAATCGAAGGGAAAATGGTATTCGTGCTGAACTGTTAGGGTCAAACCCGCATTCAAATGGTGATATTTTTTCTCGATCATTAATACTTTTTTTAGATAAAATTATTGAAATACTTAATATAAAGTTTGTAATAATTATGATAATAATAATGATTCTGATTATTAAATTAATTATCTATTTTATTAAATAAATCTTTTGATTGGAAATCAAATATACTGAATGTACTAAATAGATAGTTACCTCATCAATAGATTGAAATATAAAGAAATAATCAAACAACATCTACGAAGTGTCAGTATCAGGCAGCTGCCTCGAATCCGAAGTGATGATTGGATGAGAAATGAAATAATATATGGCGTAGAAGACAGATTAATAAAAAGGTTGTACCAATAATTACGTGAAGACCATGAAATCCTGTAGCTATAAAAAATGTTGAGCCATAAATTGAATCTGCAATTGTGAATGGTGCTTCTAGATATTCATATGCTTGAAGTATAGTAAAATAAATTCCTAATAGAATAGTAAAAGTAAGTGCTTGAGTTCTTTTATTAAAGTTATTTTCTATTAAACTGTGGTGAGCTCATGTTACTGTTACTCCTGATGCTAATAAAATGGCGGTATTTAATAAAGGAATTTGAATTGGGTTAAAAGAAATGATTCCTTTAGGAGGTCAAGTCAAGCCAATTTCTATAGTAGGGGAAAGTCTACTATGAAAGAATGCTCAGAAGAAAGAAATAAAAAAAAATACTTCTGAAATAATAAATAAGATTATGCCTCATCGTAATCCGATATTTACAATTGAGGTATGTATACCTTGGTAGGTACCTTCTCGAGTAATATCTCGTCATCATTGATATATTGTAAGAATGGTAATAATTAATCCTGTAATTAAAATTAATATATTATATTGATGGAATCAATTAATTAATCCAGATGCAATTGTTATTGCTCCGATTGCTCCTGTAATTGGTCATGGACTATAATTAACTAAGTGGAAAGGGTGATTGGAATGTGTTATCATTAATTAACTTCTCTAGAATATAATGTTGTTAAAACAGCAAATACATAAGATTGAATAATTGCTACTGCTAATTCTAGAATTAGTAATAGAATTTGTGATAAAATAAGTACATTAATTAATAATATTGAATTAATTATAGGACCTGTATTTCCTAATAAAGTTAATAGTAGATGACCTGCAATTATATTAGCTGCTAATCGTACGGATAAGGTGATAGGTCGAATAATATTACTAATTGTTTCGATACAAACTATAAATGGTATTAAGATGGGGGGAGTTCCTTGTGGAACTAAATGAGTAAATATATGATTAGTGTAATTAAATCATCCAAATAATATAAATGTAATTCATATTGTTAATGCAAAGGTTAATGTAAAGGTTAAATGACTAGATCTTGTAAAAATATATGGAAATAATCCGAGTATATTATTGAGTATAATAAATGAAAAGAGTGAGATGAAAATGAAGGATCTTCCTAAATGTAAATTATTATTAATTAATAATTTAAATTCTTTGTATAATATTGAAGTTATTAAATAATATATTTTATTTGTACGTGAAGGAATTCTTCAAAAACATATTGGTACTATTATTAATCCTAGGATTGTTCTTGTTCAATTAAGAGGTAAATTAAGGAAATTAGATAATGGGTCGAATGATGAAAATAAATTATTTATAATTTTCAGGTGATAATATTAATACTATATTTTGAGGTTTCATTTATATTAATTTGGTATTGATAATTGAAATATTTAATTGTTAATATTAATATAAAGATTATAATAAAAATTAGTATTATTAAGGTTCATCTTATAGGAGCTATTTGTGGTATAAAGAAATATTATTTAATAATAATTTTAATATGACATATTAATGTTATAAATTAACTAATTTCTTCATTAGAAGTATTTGTTAATACTATGATATGGTTTAAGAGACCAACACTTACTTCGGTCATCTAATGTTATGAATAATTTTTAATTCATGAAATGAATGAATTTAGGTTAATTCTTTCAATAACAATTGGTATAAATCTGTGATTTGCTCCACAAATTTCTGAACATTGTCCGTAGTAAACTCCTGGTCGTCTTAATAGAAAATTAATTTGATTAAGACGACCAGGAGTTGCATCAGTCTTAACTCCTAATCTGGGAATAGTTCATGAATGAATTACATCGTTAGCTGTTACTAAGGTTCGAATTTGAGTATTTATAGGTAAAGTGGTTCGATTATCAACATCTAATAATCGAAAAGAATTATTATCTAATTGATTTATATAGGAATCAAATTCGATGTGATTATTAAAATCTATATATTCATAAGATCAATATCATTGATGTCCAATTGTTTTTATAGTAATTAAAGGATTTAAGGATTCATCTAGTAAATATAAAAGACGTAATGAGGGTAATGCAATAAATAATAAAGTGATTGCTGGTAAAATAGTTCAGATAATTTCAATTGTATGACCTTCTAGGAGATTTCGATTAATGTAATTATTAGTAAACAAAGTAATTATAATATATGAAACTATAGCTGTAATTATAATTAAAATTAATAATGTATGATCATGAAAAAAGATTAATTGTTCTATAAGAGGTGATGAACTATTTTGTAAATTGAAATTAGATCATGTGGCCATTACTAAAAAAAGTATAACTTTATTTATGAATCTTAAGTTCATTGCAATATTCTGCCATATTAGTAATTAGATAATATAGGTAATTCAGAATAAGAATGTTCAGTTGGTGGTATATTTTGTAATCATTCTAGGGAGGTAGTTAAATTTGAGGGATATAAGCTTTTTCGTTGAATTATTATTCTTTCTCAAATAATATAAATTAATATTACGATTCCAATTATTGAGATTGTTGATCCTAATGATGAGATAATATTTCAAGATGTATAAGCATCTGGATAATCGGAGTATCGTCGTGGTATTCCTGCTAATCCTAAGAAATGTTGAGGGAAGAATGTTAAATTGACTCCAATAAATATAATTATGAATTGTATTTTTAATCAAGTAGAATTTAATGTTAAACCTGTTAATAAGGGATATCAGTGGATAAATCCGGCTATAATTGCAAAAACTGCACCTATTGAAAGGACATAATGGAAATGGGCTACGACATAATAAGTGTCATGTAAAATAATATCAATTGATGAATTAGCTAAGATAATACCTGTTAATCCTCCAATGGTAAATAAAAATACGAATCCGAGTGCTCATATTAAGGCTGGTCTTATGGATAATTGTGTACCGTGTAAAGTAGCTAATCAGCTGAAAATTTTAATTCCTGTTGGAACAGCAATAATTATTGTAGCTGATGTAAAGTATGCTCGTGTGTCTACATCTATTCCTACAGTAAATATGTGATGAGCTCATACAACAAATCCTAATAATCCAATGGCTAATATTGCATAAATTATTCCTAAAGTACCAAAAGCTTCTTTTTTTCCACTTTCTTGTGAAATAATATGGGAGATTATACCAAATCCAGGTAAAATTAGAATGTAAACTTCAGGATGTCCAAAAAATCAGAAGAGATGTTGATAAAGAATTGGATCACCACCTCCTGCAGGATCAAAGAAGGATGTATTAAGATTTCGATCTGTTAATAATATAGTAATAGCTCCTGCTAAAACAGGTAAAGATAATAATAATAATAAAGCTGTAATTCCTACTGCTCATACAAATAAAGGAGTTTGATCTAATGATATTCCAGGGGATCGTATATTAATTATGGTAGTAATAAAGTTGACAGCGCCTAGAATTGAGGAAATTCCAGCCAGGTGTAAGGAAAAAATAGCTAAATCGACACTTGCTCCGGAATGTGCAATTCCTGCAGATAAAGGGGGGTAAACGGTTCATCCTGTCCCGGCTCCATTTTCTACTAAACTACTTGTTAATAATAATGTTAATGAAGGTGGTAATAGTCAAAATCTTATATTATTTATTCGAGGGAATGCTATGTCGGGAGCACCTAGTATTAAAGGTACTAATCAATTTCCGAATCCTCCAATTATAATTGGTATTACTATAAAGAAAATTATAATGAAGGCATGTGCTGTTACGATAACATTATATAGTTGATCATTTCCAATTAAATAACCTGGTTGACCAAGTTCTGCTCGAATTAGGATTCTTAAGGAGGTTCCTACTATACCTGCTCATGCTCCAAAAATAAAGTATAATGTACCAATATCCTTATGATTTGTGGAGAATAATCATCGTTGCGATAAAATGGCTGAATTTTAGGCGATAAATTGTAAATTTATTAATGGGTATTTCTCTTTTATCAGGTTTTATATTCATAAAATGATTTTAGACTGCAATTCTAAAGGTGTAATTATACTAAGACCTAAAATTGCTTTTAATTTCAGCTTTGAAGGCTATTAGTTTAATTAACTTAAGGCCTTAAAAGGCTATAATAGAATAAATGGGTAATATTAATAATGATGTAATTGTAGTTGTAATTATTATGAAATTATAGGAAGGTATGTTTGTAAATATATATCATTTTAGGTGGGATGAATTTAATATAAATGAGGAAATAGATAATTGAATATAATAATATAATGTAATTAGTCTTAATCAAACTATTACACAAATTATAATAATTAAAGATTGATTTATAGCTATTTCGATTGTAATTCATTTGGGTAAGAATCCTAAGAATGGGGGTAGTCCACCAAGAGATAATAAATTTATTATAAGATAATATTTAATTATTGGAGAATAAGGATGTAATCTTATTTGATTAATATGATTTATGGATAAATTTTTTATTATTAAAATGATAGATGTAATTAAAATGGTATAGATTGAGAAGTATAATTTTCATAGGTTTTGAGACATTTTAATGGTTATAAATATTCATCCCAAATGGTTAATTGAGGAATATGCTATAATTTTTCGTGTGGAAGTTTGATTTATACCTCCAATTGTTCCTACAATAATAGATATTATGATTGTTATATTAATACAATTATTATTTGGAATGTAGGATAAAATTAATAAGGGGGCTATTTTTTGAAGTGTTATTAATAATAAACAATTATTTCAGCTTAATCCTTCTATGACTGAAGGAAATCATATATGAAAAGGAGCACCTCCTAATTTAATAATTATTGTAATGGAGATAAGGAAATAGATTAATGAGTAATTGATAAGTGTTATTAAAATAGAGGAAATTAGGAAAAGGGAGGATGCTAATGTTTGAATCAGAAAATATTTTATAGCTGCTTCATAAGTTAAAATATTACTTTTATGATAAATAATAGGAATAAAGGATAATAAATTAATTTCTAATCCAATTCATGTGGCTGGTCATGATCTGGATATGAAAGTAATTATAGTTCCTGTAATTATTATTATTAGGAATAGTAATTTTGATAGATTAAATTGATTAATTAAAAAGAAAAGGATTTTCCTTTATAAATGGAATATGAGTCCATTAGCTTAATTAGCTTATCTTTTTATATTTTAGTGTATGAGCACAAAAAATTTTGATTTTTTTAGTAATAGTTTAATTCTATTAAGTATAATGAAAGTATATAATACATGATTTATTCTATCAAAATAACCCTTTTTCAGGCATTTCATT